TGTAGCAAACAAGTAGTTAGCTTAGATGAATAAGTCCATTTATTTAGTTCTACATTCCTTGGACTTATTCTATATACTCACTTAGATATATAGATACTTATATCTCTACTAAGAATTTGCAAATTGAATTAATTAATAATAACTACGAATTCATAATAATTACAATTCTTAATTATAATTAGTATAAATATAAAAAATGATATTTTAAAAAACTAATAAAAAACTAATACTAATAACAGGTACAAATAGTAAATCGAGGTACCCATTTTATGACAACTTTCAACTTTCCCTCTATTTTTGTGCCTTTAGTAGGCCTAGTATTTCCGGCAATTGCAATGGCTTCTTTATTTCTTCATGTTCAAAAAAACAAGATTGTTTAGATCTAAGGAGACCCAATCCAATCTTATCCGTTTTTTTTTTGAAACTTACACTTGTAGCATAACACAGATATTTAGTTCGGGAAATGTGGTATAACATGTGATTTCCGCCGAACAGAAAGGAAAAAGCTCTTATGCCTGGAGAAAATGATCTATGGGTAAATGAATTCTAGCTAGTTTCAAATAGATCAGGATCGTCAGATGCCTAAAATGTAAAGTTGGTCGATCTATATGTATATCAATATGTATATTGGGATTATATGAAGAGTATGTTATTATTTTAGATCTAACCAATTTGATGAATTACTCCTAAAGGTTCACATCAAACTAGTGCTAGTTCACATCAAACTAGTGCTAGTTGATGAGAATTCCTTCGGAAAGAAAAAAAAGTAAAAACCATTTGGGGTATTTTCTCAATTCCAATAAAATGCAATCGGATCAAGTATGAATTGGCGATCAGAACATATATGGATAGAACTTATAACGGGGTCTCGAAAACTAAGTAATTTTTGCTGGGCCCTTATCGTTTTTTTAGGTTCATTAGGATTCTTATTGGTTGGAATTTCCAGTTATCTTGGTAGAAATTTGCTACCTTTTGTTCCGTCTCAGGAAATCATTTTTTTTCCACAAGGGATCGTGATGTCTTTCTACGGGATCGCGGGTCTTTTTATTAGTTCCTATTTGTGGTGCACAATTTCCTGGAATGTAGGTAGTGGTTATGATCGATTCGATAGAAAGAAAGGAATAGTATGTATTTTTCGTTGGGGATTTCCTGGAAAAAACCGTCGCATATTCCTCCGATTCCGCATAAAAGATATTCAATCCGTTAGAATAGAAGTTAAAGAGGGTATTTATGCTCGTCGTGTCCTTTATATGGACATCAGAGGCCGGGGGGCTATTCCGTTGACTCGCACTGATGAGAATTTGACTCCACGAGAAATTGAACAAAAAGCCGCGGAATTGGCCTATTTCTTGCGCGTACCAATTGAAGTCTTTTAAAAGGAACTGGGCTGAAGAACGAATGCTTTCTCAGCAGGAGGGAAAAAATACAAGAATCCTGCTTTTTCTATAACATAACTTAACTGAAGTTTCGTCAGAACGTTCAGTCGAGCCAAAGCCGACGTATATGGAACAACCATAAAACAAAACTCTTTTTTTGTTAAGTTTCATATTTGTTGGAAGTGATACTTTAGATGCGGATAAATCATATCTTGTAAATTAGTTCCTTTTTGTCAATCGACCTTTTTTTATCCTTTCGTTTGTGTTCCTTACTAACCAATAATGGGGTTTCTTAATAATGATAACTGGCCCATTTCTGTCTTGTTTTGCCGCTTATTTGTTTGATCATGACAATATCTTTCTCTCAATTATTCTATTCTTGGCTATGGGGAATCATTGGAATTTTTTCGAAATAGGAGTTCTTTCGTCTCAAAATCTCAATAATATTCATTTCTTAAAGTACTTCTTTCGGTCATTCATCGAAAAGAGACACTTGGTCGGAATTTGATGAATTGAGATATCTGGAAACAATATTTTGGATTATTTCTTGATTCAAATTCGAAGTGGAGTCATAGTCTATTTCTGTATTGTTTCTAGATTCAAACAAAATTACAACTAAAATAGATTCATAGGTTTGATACCTTGTCTAGAACTCATGTTTGAAAGAAATATTCGATCACATAGAGTCAGTGGGTTAATTCAAAATTCACAGGTGAAAAATGGCAAAAAAGAAAACATTCACTCCTCTTTTGTATCTTGCATCTATAATATTTTTGCCCTGGTGGATTTCTCTCTCATTTACTAAAAGCATGGAATCTTGGGTTACAAATTGGTCAAATACTGGTCAATCCGCAATTTTTTTGAATGATATTCAAGAAAAAAGTATTCTAGAAAAGTTCATAGAATTAGAGGAAATCCTCTTCTTGGACGAAATAATTAAGGAATACTCGGAGACAGATCTACAAAAGCTTTCTATAGCAATTCACAAAGAAACGATCCAATTAATCAAGATACACAACGAGGATCGTATCCATACGATTTTGCACTTCTCGACAAATATAATCTGTTTTGGTATTCTAAGCGGTTATTCAATTTTAGGTAATGAAGAACTTGTTATTCTTAACTCTTGGGCTCAGGAATTCCTATATAACTTAAGTGATACAGTAAAAGCTTTTTCGATTCTTTTATTAACCGATTTATGTATCGGATTTCATTCACCCCACGGTTGGGAACTAATGATTGGTTCTGTCTACAAAGATTTTGGATTTGTTCATAATGATCAAATTATATCTGGTCTTGTTTCCACCTTTCCAGTTATCCTCGATACTATTTTTAAATATTGGATTTTCCGTTATTTAAATCGTGTATCTCCGTCACTTGTAGTTATTTATCATTCAATGAATGATTGATAAATGATCCACCAATATTAATTTAATCCAATTAGAATGTTTCTTTCTTTGTAGTTCTACATAAGCATTAAAAACTTTCTATCCGGGGGATTTTCATACTTTTCATACTATAGTATTCCAGTAAAATGATTCCAATAAATAGCAGAATCGTGGATAGGGAACTATACTAGCGACCTACCCAATTTATTGTAGAAATTTTCGGATCAATGATTAGACCATGCAAACTAGAAATAATTTTTCTTGGATAAAGGAACAGATTACTCGATCTATTTCCGTATCGCTTATGATATATATCATAACTCGGACATCCATTTCAAGTGCATATCCCATTTTTGCGCAGCAGGGTTATGAAAATCCACGAGAAGCGACTGGGCGTATTGTATGTGCCAATTGCCATTTAGCTAATAAGCCTGTGGATATTGAGGTTCCACAAGCGGTACTTCCTGATACTGTATTTGAAGCAGTTGTTCGAATTCCTTATGATAAGCAAGTGAAACAAGTTCTTGCTAATGGTAAGAAGGGGGGTTTGAATGTAGGGGCTGTTCTTATTTTACCAGAGGGGTTTGAATTAGCTCCTTCCGATCGTATTTCTCCCGAGATGAAAGAAAAGATAGGCAATTTGTCTTTTCAGAGCTATCGCCCTAATCAAAAAAATATTCTTGTGATAGGGCCTGTCCCTGGTCAGAAATATAGTGAAATTGCCTTTCCTATTCTTTCCCCCGACCCCGCTACTAAGAAAGATGTTCACTTCTTAAAATATCCTATATACGTAGGTGGCAATAGGGGAAGGGGTCAGATTTATCCTGACGGAAGCAAGAGTAACAATACAGTTTATAATGCTACAGGAGCGGGTATAGTAAGTAAAATCATACGAAAAGAAAAAGGGGGATATGAAATAACCATAACAGATCCATCGGATGGACGTCAAGTGGTTGATATTATCCCTCCAGGACCAGAACTCCTTGTTTCAGAGGGTGAATCCATCAAATTTGATCAACCATTAACAAGTAATCCTAATGTGGGTGGATTTGGTCAGGGAGATGCAGAAATAGTACTTCAAGATCCATTACGTGTCCAAGGTCTTTTGTTCTTCTTGGCATCTGTTATTTTGGCACAAATCTTTTTGGTTCTTAAAAAGAAACAGTTCGAGAAAGTTCAATTGGCCGAAATGAATTTCTAGACTCGTGGATTTATCGACATCAGGTTCGTAAAAAGAACCAAATTGTTGTTGTCAATTATGTATGATAAAAAAACAAAAAAATGAAATTCTGAAAAACCTTTTATTTACTTGCTTTTTTTCTATGAGCTTTGGGGAATCCCTTGTACCGTATTACTAGTCATAATAGGTAGATTTTTGTTTGAAGAGGACTATTTTATTTGACTTTATGACTTTACCATCTCTTTCTTTGTTTTTTTAGCCAAATTGAACCAAATTGAATTAGTACGACTATATTACTATTGCCAGATTTCAATGTCATAAAATGTATCAATTTTATTCTATTTCAAATAGAATAAAATTGGGATAGATATTAGCATAAGTAAGGCATAAGTAAGCGGGTAATAAAACAAACTAGAGTTGCGGGGAACAAATAAGACTAGGAGGCATTATTCGTCCTTCTAGTCTTCGACACAAGAAAAGGAATTTTCTACACCCCTTTCTTGTGTCGAAGGAGTAATGATTTTTGATCCTGTTCGTCTAAAACTCCTAGTCTTGGTTTCGCTTTTCCAGATGTATCAGAACTTTTTTTTTTTCGATTTATTACGTAGAATTTTCTTACGTACAATAAAGTAGTGGACAAACAAAAAAAAGGGGGGGAATCTCATTTTATTGATTAAATAGAACTTATTCAATGAACTTATAAAAAATTTCCATTTTTCTGAGATATTAAAATAAATAGGTAAATAGAGTATCGAAAGTATTTGTACGATATCAAATCTACAGAAATATATATATATAATCCAGGAAATTGAGTGATTCCCCCTTTCTTCTAACTTGGAAAATACTCATTGATACTATCAAGATCAAGGAACAGGTGTTCTGAATCAATCAATGAAGTTTATTTTTCAAAAGTATCATCAGAAAAAATAGAATGGAGTTTTTTGAAACGGTAGAAAAGAAGTCCACTTTGTTTTTTAGACGAAAAAAAAGACTATGATTCTTAAGAACCCAACGGGCCCTTTCCCCTCGAATCATACAAACAAAGAAGGGAGTCCC